TTATATTGAATTTCTTTCTCTTCTATCTCCCATCTATCTATTCTATATTTTCTTTAGTTATTCACTAGAACAATTATGATCCGGAAGTTAATCCGGGGCAAGTGTTCGGATCTATTATGACATAGCAGTAAGGCGCTCAACGGACCTTTTGAAAATCTTCAAAAACTTTTTATGGACTTTGAATTTTATGACGTTCAATAATTTTTTTGTCCAACCTATTGTATTCAGATTTCACTTAGAGGTTGCTAGATGGAATTAATTTCACTTTTTGTCTTTCTTGCATATCTTACATAGAAGATATTCTTATGTAATTAGAATAAATTTCAAATCACGTGAGCAGTTATTAGCATTACTCGGGAACCTATGGGTATTTCTATTTCGTTTTTAGTTTAGAAGGTCTCTTTATATTGGTTTGAATAGCCTAAAAAAATTTTCTACTATATCTACTTATCATTTATCTCTACGAAATCCCAGATAAAAGAAAACGATTTTAGAAGTCAGAAGAGATATAGTGAAATCTTTTGATTGGTTGTTCCTATAGAAATGATCTGTTTTATTTCACTGATTGGGATTGGGACAACTCTAACAAATAAATATATTCAATATAGGTAGCATAAAAAGAATTTATTATATATTTCATTTAAATTCGAAATAGAGAAATAAATATAGATATAGATGGATTCTGTATCTCTTCTATATTCTCTAAAGAGAGACAATATAGAAGATATACAGAATAAAATAATAATAAATTAGAATAGAAAAATAAAAAGAGTGTTATTATTCAAAGCGCCCTGTGATCTTCAACCAATTCTGTGCTTCAATATAATTACCGGGGGTAAGGGCTATAGCTTGTTTCCAGTATTCAGCAGCTTGATCAAACCAAGATTCCGCAATTTCAGAATCTCCCTGTCGAGTGGCCTGTTCTCCGCGGTCGGAATAGGTGAAAAAATTCCTTTCCTTAGAACCGTACTTGAGAGTTTCCTGACTCATACGGCTCAACAGTCAATTCTTTTGATTCTTTTGATCTTCCATTTTTTTGGAATAAATCACAAGAAAATAGGTTAATTACATGAGTTTCAAACTTGATTTTGGATTAAAAAATAATTTAATCCTTTTTTATAGTTTTATCTTTTCTCCTACCTTCAGAAGAATAAAGCATCGCCATTCACACTCTTATTCTAAGTTTCTGACAGGTAACTATCTCGATTTCATATATCATATATGAAAATATATGATATCTAAATTTCTATAGAATCTTTGAGAAAGACTTTTCTTCATAAGAAAAGACTTACTATCTTTGGGATCTGATACTACACCGCTGCTCAAAAGCTTAGGGGATCCACTTTATTACATAAGTTGATTCCTAACTCTTCTATCATGATAGAAGTAAGCAGTTCTTGTTGTATCGGTCAAAACCCTTGTTAATTGATCTTTACGGTGCTTCCTCTGTCAATTAGATCGTTTATCCATAGAAAAAAAGTATCTAGGCATATATTTCTTCATATTTCTACTTCTATGAAGTTTCTTTCTTTGCTACAGCTGATAAAAATCGTTGTTTCGAACGATATATATGTAGAAAGCCTATTTTATTTTTTTCTAATATTTATTTATTAGTATTAGCGGATTTGCTCGTTCTTTTCTTTTTTTTCTATTCTATATTGGAGATAGTCGCACGTAATGACAGATCACGGCCATATTGTTAAAAGCTTGGGGTAAGAACGGGTTTCGTTCGAGTGCTCGAAAATAGTATTCCAAAGCTTTCGTATGTTCTCCGTTACTTGTGTGGATAAGGCCTATGTTATAAAGTATATAACTTCGATCATAGGGATCAATTTCCAGTCGCATAGCCTCGTAATAATTCTGTAAAGCTTCCGCATAATTTCCTTCAGATTGAGCCGACATCCGTTACGGTCGTCATTCGGTTCAATGAATCTCCGTTCCAGAACCGTACATGAGATTTTCATCTCATACGGCTCCTCCTTTATGTGTATAATAATGATATGATAAATATAGAAGCAAAAAAGATTGCAATATTGTCATTATCCACTGAGTGGGACTAGTGTTTTTACACGAAATCTCTAGCCAACCTTCCTGTACAGGATCTTTTCTTAACATCAAGTATTTTATTACTAGATAAATAGTCACTTCAACAATTTCTTTGTCCTCAACGCCGCTTAATTTCCCGGAATTAGTCACTTCAACAGTCTTCGATGGTTATATGGGTATCCAAAATACGAACGAGATGGATGTTTATTGTCCCAACCATTCTTGTTAGTCCCGATCCCGATAAGAAAGGAAGGGTTTTTTTACAAAGTTTTCTCGTGTTGTTGATTCCTAAGCGTAGTGCTTCTTCCCCCATGCCGCCCATTGGTACTAGTGGAGTAGGGTTGACCTAACCCCATAGAGGTATAACCTTTCGCTTAATACTATAAATCTAAAATTGAAGCATATGAGGCTGCATAAATCGGGGATACACGACAGAAGGAATTAATCGTTTTAT